GTCCTTGTAGCTTAAACCAAAGCACGGCGCTGAAGACGCCAAGATGGCCGCCACCACCCCAGGGACAAAAGACTTAGTCCTAACCTTATCGTTAACTTTTGCTCAGCATATACATGCAAGTGTCCGCGCCCCAGTGCAAATGCCCCAAACCCCTTACCAAGGTGCAAGGAGCAGGCATCAGGCACACTCACTCACTGTAGCCTAAAACGCCCCGCCCCGCCACACCCCCACGGGTACTCAGCAGTAATTAACCTTAAGCAATAAGCGAAAGCCTGACTTAGCTAGAGCAATCCAGGGTTGGTAAATCTTGTGCCAGCCACCGCGGTCATACAAGAAACCCAAGTTAACTGTACGCGGCGTAAAGAGTGGGCTCAAACTATCACACCGAACTAAGACCAAGCCCTGCCCAAGCCGTCATAAGCCCAAGACACCCCTAAGCCCAACCTAAAGACGATCTTAGCGCCCACGATCCACTCCACCCCACTAAAGCCAGGACACAAACTGGGATTAGATACCCCACTATGCCTGGCCCTAAATCTTGATGGCCCCAAACACAAACATCCGCCTGAGAACTACGAGCACAAACGCTTAAAACTCTAAGGACTTGACGGTGCTCTAAACCCACCTAGAGGAGCCTGTTCTATAATCGATAACCCACGATTCACCCGACCACCTCTTGCCAAAACAGCCTATATACCGCCGTCGCCAGCCCACCTCGTGAGGGCACAACAGTGAGCCCAACAGCCCACAGCCCACTAACAAGACAGGTCGAGGTATAGCCTATGAGATGGAAGAAATGGGCTACATTTTCTAAAATAGAAAACCCAACGAAAAGGGGCTTGAAACCTGCCCCTAGAAGGCGGATTTAGCAGTAAAGCAGGATAACCAAGCCTTCTTTAAGCCGGTCCTAGAGCACGTACACACCGCCCGTCACCCTCCTCACAGGACCTCCAAACACACTAACTAACATAACACTAGCCACTGAAGACGAGGTAAGTCGTAACAAGGTAAGTGTACCGGAAGGTGCACTTAGCACATCAGGGCGTAGCTACAACACAAAGCATTCAGCTTACACCTGAAAGATATCTGCCATTCCCAGATCACCCTGATACGCCTACCCTAGCTCCACCAGCCACAATTAAAAACTCATTACCTCCACCCAACTAAAACATTACCCCCGACTTAGTATAGGTGATAGAAAAGTACAACCCGGACGCCATAGAGCCAGTACCGTAAGGAAAAGGTGAAATAACAATGAAAGCCAAGCACGACATAGCAAAGATAGCCCCTTGTACCTTCTGCATCATGATCTAGCAAGAACAACCAGACAAAGCGAGCTTAAGCCTGCCGTCCCGAAACCCAAGCGAGCTACTCACAAGCAGCTATCATGAGCTAACCCGTCTCTGTTGCAAAAGAGTGGGATGACTTGTTAGTAGAGGTGAAAAGCCAACCGAGCTGGGTGATAGCTGGTTGCCTGCAAAACGAATCTAAGTTCCCCCTTAACCCTCTTTTTCCCCCCAGACAAACCCAACCCAAATGTGACAGTTAAGGGTTATTTAAAGGGGGTACAGCCCCTTTAAAAAAGGACACAACCTCCACCAGCGGATAATCCCCATACGCCCAACCCCGTGGGCCTTAAAGCAGCCACCCCCAAAGATTGCGTCAAAGCTCTATCAACTAAAAACCCCCAAAACCAATGCGACTCCCTACACCCACAGCAGGCCAACCTATAACAATAGATGAATCAATGCTAGAACGAGTAACCAGGACACTATGTCCCCCCAAGCGCCAGCCTGCACATCATTAACAGCAAAACCCCAATAATAACCACCCCCACCATTGAACCCACCCTGTCAACCCAACTCAGGGGCGCACACTGGAGTGATCAAAATCTACAAAAGGAACTCGGCAAACCTAAGACCCGACTGTTTACCAAAAACATAGCCTTCAGCCAAACAAGTATTGAAGGTGATGCCTGCCCAGTGACACCACGTTTAACGGCCGCGGTATCCTAACCGTGCAAAGGTAGCGCAATCAATTGTCCCATAAATCGAGACCTGTATGAATGGCTAAACGAGGTCTTAACTGTCTCCTGTAGACAATCGGTGAAACTGATCTCTCTGTGCAAAAGCAGAGATAAAAACATAAGACGAGAAGACCCTGTGGAACTTCAAAATCAATAGCCACCCCACCCAACTTACCAGCCCACCAGGCCCACCACCTAAGACACTGGCTAACATTTTTAGGTTGGGGCGACCTTGGAGAAAAACAGACCCTCCAAAAACAGGGCCAAACCCCCTAACTAAGAGCAACCTCTCAACGTGCCAACAGCACCCAGACCCAGTAGACCTGATCAATGGACCAAGCTACCCCAGGGATAACAGCGCAATCTCCCCCAAGAGCCCCTATCGACGGGGAGGTTTACGACCTCGATGTTGGATCAGGACATCCTAGTGGTGCAGCCGCTACTAAGGGTTCGTTTGTTCAACGATTAACAGTCCTACGTGATCTGAGTTCAGACCGGAGCAATCCAGGTCGGTTTCTATCTATGACCAACCTTCCCCAGTACGAAAGGACCGGAAAGGTGGGGCCAATACTCCAAGCACGCCCCCTCCCCCAAGTGATGCCCCCCACTAAATCACCAAAGGACCACCCCCACTACCCCAACGAAAAGGGTTGCTAGTGTAGCAGAGCCAGGCAAATGCAAAAGACTTAAGCCCTTTACCTCAGAGGTTCAAATCCTCTCTCTAGCTCCCACCATGATCTGACCAAACACCTCCCCCACCTACCTTATCATAACACTAACCTACATAATCCCAATCCTAATCGCCGTAGCATTTCTAACATTAGTTGAACGAAAGATCCTAAGCTATATGCAGTCCCGAAAAGGCCCAAACATCGTCGGTCCATTTGGACTACTCCAGCCTGCTGCCGATGGGGTCAAACTATTTATCAAAGAGCCAGTCCGCCCCTCCACCTCCTCCCCCCTCCTATTCCTCACAACCCCAATACTTGCCCTCCTCCTTGCATTAACAATCTGAGCCCCCCTCCCCCTCCCCCTTCCCCTCGTAGACCTAAACCTTGGACTTCTCTTCCTCCTAGCAATATCCAGCCTAGCAGTTTACTCAACCCTATGATCAGGTTGGGCTTCCAACTCAAAATACGCCCTAATTGGTGCACTTCGGGCAGTATCACAAACCATCTCCTATGAAGTAACCTTAGCCATTATTCTCTTATCCGTAGTTATACTAAGCGGAAACTACACCCTAACCGCCCTCATCACCACACAAGAACCCTTGTACCTTATATTCTCCTCCTGGCCTCTAGCAATAATATGGTACATCTCAACACTGGCTGAAACAAACCGCTCTCCCTTCGACCTTACAGAGGGGGAATCAGAACTTGTCTCAGGTTTCAACGTAGAATACTCCGCAGGGCCGTTCGCCCTGTTTTTCCTAGCCGAATATGCAAACATCATACTAATAAACACACTAACAAGCCTCCTATTTTTTAACCCAAGTGCACTCAACCCGCCCCTAGAACTTTTCCCCCCTGTCCTAGCCACAAAGGCCCTACTCCTCTCTTCAAGCTTCCTATGAATCCGAGCCTCTTACCCACGGTTCCGATACGACCAGCTCATGCACCTCCTCTGAAAAAACTTCCTCCCACTAACACTATCCCTCCATCTCTGACATACCAGCATACCAATCTCTTACGCGGGCCTACCTCCTTATCTAAGGAAATGTGCCTGAATGTTAAGGGTCACTATGATAAAGTGAACATAGAGGTACACCAACCCTCTCATTTCCTAACACTTAGAAAAGCAGGAATCGAACCTACACAAGAGGAATCAAAATCCTCCATACTTCCTTTATATTATTTCCTAGTAAGGTCAGCTAACAAAGCTATCGGGCCCATACCCCGAAAATGACGGTTCAACCCCTTCCCCTACTAATAACCCCCCTCGCAAAACTAATTTCTGTCTCAAGTATCTTCTTAGGGACAACAATCACAATCACAAGTAACCATTGAATAACCGCCTGAATCGGACTAGAGATCAACACCCTATCAATCATCCCCCTAATTTCAAAATCTCACCATCCCCGAGCTATCGAAGCCACAACCAAATACTTCCTCGTACAAGCAGCTGCTTCTGCACTACTGCTCTTCTCAGGTATAACCAACGCATGACATACCGGGCAATGAGATATCACCCAACTCTCCTACCCCCCATCACGTATCTTACTGACAACCGCAATTGCTATTAAACTAGGCCTAACCCCCTTCCACTTCTGATTCCCAGAAGTACTCCAAGGATCACCCTTTACCACGGCCCTACTCCTCTCAACAGTAATAAAACTTCCACCAACCACCATCCTACTCATCACATCCCACTCACTAAACCCCACACTACTCACCTCTATATCAATCATATCTATTACCCTAGGTGGTTGAATAGGACTAAACCAAACACAGACCCGAAAAATCATAGCCTTCTCATCCATCTCCCACATTGGTTGAATAGCCATCATCATCACCCACAACCCAAAGCTGACCCTACTAGCCTTCTACATCTACATCCTGATAACAGCCTCCATCTTCCTCTCTATAAGTACAACTAACACCGTAAATCTCCCAACACTAATAACCTCCTGAACCAAAACCCCCATACTAAGCACAGCCCTCATACTAACGCTACTATCACTAGCAGGTCTCCCCCCATTAACAGGCTTCTTACCCAAATGACTCATCATCCAAGAACTCATTGAACAAGAGCTAGCCACAGTAGCCACGATTATCTCCCTACTATCGCTCCTAAGCCTATTCTTTTACCTACGCTTAGCATACTGCTCAACAATCACGCTTCCTCCCAACCCCTCAAACAAGATAAAACAATGATCTACTAAAACCCCAACCAGCGCTCTAATCCCCATACTTACCTTACTATCTATCTCACTACTACCACTCACTCCCATAATACTCACCACCACTTAAGAAGCTTAGGATAATATTAAACCAAAGGCCTTCAAAGCCTTAAACAAGAGTTAAACCCTCTTAGTTTCTGCTAAGATCCGTAGGACACTAACCTACATCTCCTGAATGCAACCCAGATACTTTCATTAAGCTAGGATCTCCCTAGGCAGGTGAGCTTCGATCCCACAATACCCCTAGTTAACAGCTAGGTGCCCTAACCAACAGGCCTCTGCCTAGAAGACTCTGATGTGCTCCGAGCACATATCAATGAGCTTGCAACTCAACATGAACTTCACTACAGAGTCGATAAGAAGGGGAATTAAACCCCTGTAAAAAGGACTACAGCCTAACGCTTAAGCACTCAGCCATCTTACCAACTTACCTGTGACCCTAAATCGATGATTATTCTCAACCAACCACAAAGACATCGGCACCCTCTACCTAATCTTCGGCGCATGAGCAGGTATAGTTGGCACCGCCTTGAGCCTGCTCATCCGTGCAGAACTCGGTCAGCCAGGAACCCTCCTAGGAGACGACCAAATCTATAATGTAGTTGTCACAGCCCATGCCTTTGTAATAATCTTCTTCATAGTAATGCCAATCATGATCGGAGGATTTGGGAACTGACTAGTCCCCCTTATAATTGGTGCCCCCGACATAGCATTCCCGCGCATAAACAACATAAGCTTCTGACTACTTCCTCCATCCTTCCTCCTCCTACTGGCCTCCTCTACAGTAGAAGCAGGTGCTGGTACAGGCTGAACAGTCTACCCCCCCTTAGCCGGAAACCTAGCCCATGCTGGGGCATCAGTGGACCTAGCCATCTTCTCCCTTCACCTAGCAGGGGTATCCTCCATCCTAGGGGCAATCAACTTTATTACCACAGCCGTCAACATAAAACCACCTGTACTATCACAATACCAAACTCCACTATTTGTCTGATCCGTCCTAATCACAGCCGTATTACTTCTGCTATCCCTACCAGTCCTTGCTGCTGGAATCACCATGCTCCTTACAGATCGTAACCTAAATACCACATTCTTCGACCCTGCTGGAGGAGGAGACCCAGTCTTGTACCAACACCTCTTCTGATTCTTCGGACACCCAGAAGTATACATCCTCATCCTACCAGGGTTCGGGATCATCTCCCATGTAGTAGCCTACCATGCAGGTAAAAAAGAGCCATTTGGCTACATGGGCATGGTATGGGCAATACTATCAATCGGATTCCTAGGGTTCATTGTATGGGCCCATCACATATTCACAGTAGGAATAGACGTAGACACCCGAGCATACTTCACATCTGCCACCATAATCATCGCCATCCCAACAGGAATTAAGGTTTTCAGCTGACTGGCCACACTACATGGAGGGACTATCAAATGAGACCCCCCTATACTATGAGCTCTTGGATTCATCTTCCTATTCACCATCGGAGGCCTTACAGGAATCGTCCTAGCAAACTCCTCACTAGACATTGCCCTACACGACACATACTATGTAGTAGCACACTTCCACTACGTCCTGTCGATAGGTGCTGTCTTCGCCATCCTGGCAGGACTCACCCACTGATTTCCCCTATTCACCGGATATACTTTAAACCAAACATGAGCTAAGACACACTTCGGGGTCATATTCACAGGCGTAAACCTCACTTTCTTCCCCCAACACTTCCTAGGATTAGCAGGCATACCACGACGATACTCCGACTATCCAGACGCTTACACACTATGAAACACCCTATCATCTATTGGATCTCTAATCTCAATAACAGCTGTAATCATATTAACATTCATTATCTGAGAAGCCTTTGCCTCTAAACGGAAAGTCATACAACCAGAACTAACCCCAACCAACGTTGAGTGAATTCATGGCTGCCCACCCCCACACCACACCTTCGAAGAACCTGCCTTCGTCCAAGTACAAGAGAGGAAGGAGTCGAACCCTCATACACTAGTTTCAAGCCAGTCGCATATTAAACCACTTATGCTTCTCCCTTCATTGGGGTGTTAGTAAACTAATTACATGGCCCTGTCAAAGCCAAACTACAGGTGAAAACCCTGTACACCCCTACATGGCCAACCCCTCACAACTAGGATTTCAAGACGCCTCCTCTCCAATCATAGAAGAATTAATCGAATTCCACGACCATGCCCTAATAGTCGCCCTAATAATCTGCAGCCTTGTACTCTACCTACTAACACTTATGTTGATAGAAAAACTATCCTCAAACACCGTTGATGCTCAAGAAGTTGAATTAATCTGAACAATCCTACCAGCCATCGTCCTCATCCTACTAGCCCTCCCATCCTTACAAATCCTGTACATAATAGATGAACTTGACGAGCCAGATCTGACCCTAAAAGCCATCGGACATCAATGGTACTGATCCTATGAATACACAGACTTCAAAGACCTCTCATTTGACTCCTACATGACCCCCACAACAGACCTCCTGCCTGGCCACTTCCGACTCCTAGAAGTCGACCATCGCGTTACCATCCCAATAGAGTCCCCAATTCGCATCATTATTACTGCCGACGATGTCCTCCACTCATGAACCGTGCCCACACTAGGAGTAAAAACCGACGCCATCCCAGGACGGCTCAACCAAACGTCATTCATTGCCACTCGCCCAGGGGTCTTCTACGGCCAATGCTCAGAAATCTGCGGGGCTAATCACAGCTTTATACCCATCGTAGTAGAATCCACTCCCCTCAGCCACTTCGAAGTCTGATCCTCACTACTAACCTCCTAATCATTAAGAAGCTATGTACCAGCACTAGCCTTTTAAGCTAGGTAAAGAGGGGAACCCCCTCCTTAATGACATGCCCCAACTAAACCCTAGCCCCTGACTCTTCATCATAATCACATCGTGGTTCGCACTCTCCCTAATCTTCCAGCCCAAAACACTATCCTTCACCTCAACAAACACCCCCATCAACAAGACATCTACAGCAACCAAAAACTACCCCTGACCTTGACCATGATCCTAACCTTCTTTGACCAATTCTCAAGCCCATACCTCCTTGGAATCCCACTAATCCTCCTCTCAACACTATTACCTGCCCTCCTCCTCCCCATACCTGGCAACCGATGAGTCACTAACCGTCTGACCACTTTACAATTATGAACCATCAACAAGATTACCAAACAACTCATGACCCCATTAAACAAACCAGGCCACAAATGAGCCCTCATCCTCACATCCCTAATAATACTGCTATTAATAGTCAACCTCCTAGGCTTACTGCCCTATACATTCACCCCAACCACCCAACTATCAATAAACATAGCTCTTGCCTTTCCACTGTGACTTGCAACCCTACTCACAGGCCTACGAAATCAACCCACAACCTCCCTAGGACACCTCCTACCCGAAGGTACACCCACTCCACTAATTCCAGCCCTAATTGTAATCGAAACCATTAGCTTACTAATCCGCCCCCTAGCTTTAGGGGTCCGCCTTACAGCCAACCTCACCGCAGGGCACCTACTCATCCAACTCATCTCAACAGCCACTGTCACACTACTCCCTATCATACCCGCAGTGTCTGCCCTCACCGCCACAGTTCTTCTCTTACTGACAATCCTAGAAGTAGCAGTAGCCATAATCCAAGCTTACGTATTCGTCCTTTTACTAAGCCTCTATCTACAAGAGAACATCTAATGGCCCACCAAGCACACTCCTACCACATAGTAGACCCCAGCCCATGACCTATCTTCGGAGCAACTGCCGCCCTACTCACCACATCAGGGCTAATCATGTGATTCCACTACAACTCCTCACACCTTCTAACCCTAGGACTAGCATCAATCCTCCTGGTCATACTTCAATGATGACGAGACATTGTACGAGAAGGAACATTCCAAGGTCACCACACACCAATAGTACAAAAAGGCCTTCGATACGGAATAATCCTCTTCATTACATCAGAAGTATTCTTCTTTCTTGGCTTCTTCTGAGCCTTCTTCCATTCTAGCTTAGCACCCACTCCAGAACTAGGAAACCAATGACCCCCAACCGGAGTTACACCCCTAAACCCCCTAGAAGTACCCCTACTAAACACAGCAGTCCTCCTAGCCTCCGGAGTTACCGTCACTTGAGCACACCATAGCATCACCGAAGGGGACCAAAAACAAGCAACCCAGGCACTAGCCCTTACCATCCTATTAGGCCTATACTTCACCATCCTACAAGCAACAGAGTACTACGAGGCACCCTTCTCAATCGCTGATAGTGTTTACGGGTCAACCTTCTTCGTAGCTACAGGATTCCATGGCCTCCATGTCATAATTGGGTCCTCCTTCCTGCTAATCTGCCTCTTACGACTAGTAAAATTCCACTTCACACCAGGACACCACTTCGGGTTCGAAGCAGCAGCCTGATACTGACACTTCGTAGACGTCATCTGACTGTTCCTCTACCTAACCATCTACTGATGAGGATCTTGCTCTTCTAGTATATCTATTACAACAGACTTCCAATCTCTAGAATCTGGTACAACCCCAGAGAAGAGCAATAAACATAATCACATTCATACTTGCCTCCTCCACCATCCTTAGCATAGCCCTAACCACATTAAACTTCTGACTCACCCAAATAACTCCAGATGCAGAAAAACTATCACCCTACGAATGTGGATTCGACCCCCTAGGGTCTGCCCGACTCCCATTCTCCATCCGATTCTTCCTCAGTAGCTATCTTATTCCTCCTATTCGACCTAGAGATTGCCCTCCTACTACCCCTCCCATGAGCCACCCAACTAAAACACCCAGCCGTCACCCTGATCTGAGCCTCCACAATCATCCTCCTTCTAACCCTAGGGTTAATTTACGAATGAACCCAAGGGGGATTAGAATGAGCAGAATAAGAGAGCTAGTCTAAAAACAAGACAGTTGATTTCGACTCAACAAACCATAGTCCGCCCTATGGCTCTCTTCATGTCATTCCTCCGTCTAAGCTTCTGCTCAGCATTCGCCCTAAGTAGCCTAGGACTAGCCTTTCACCGAGTACACCTTGTCTCTGCCCTACTCTGCCTAGAGAGCATAATACTGTCAATATACATCGCCCTATCAACATGACCAATCGAAAACCAAACACCCTCCTCCTCCCTCACACCAATCCTCATACTAACGTTCTCTGCATGTGAAGCAGGCACAGGACTAGCAATGCTAGTAGCCTCCACGCGAACCCATGGCTCTGACCAGTTACAAAACCTAAACCTCCTACAATGCTAAAAATCGTCCTACCAACCCTAATACTACTTCCAACAACTCTTCTCTCACCCCCAAAGCTCATATGAACAAATACCACAATACACAGCCTACTAATCGCCACCATAAGCCTACAATGACTAGTACCCTCATACTACCCGTACAAAAACCTCACCCAGTCCATAGGCATCGACCAAACATCTTCCCCACTGCTAGTCCTATCCTGCTGGCTTACACCCCTTATAATCTTAGCAAGCCAAGGCCACCTACAACATGAGCCATCAACACGAAAGCAAATCTTCACAATAACCCTAGTCACAGTGCAACCTCTTATCATCCTAGCTTTCTCAACTACAGAGCTCATAATATTTTACATCTCCTTCGAAGCAACCCTAATCCCCACACTAATCTTAATCACACGATGAGGAAGCCAGCCAGAACGCCTAAGTGCAGGCATCTACCTCCTCTTCTACACCCTCATCAGCTCCCTTCCCCTCCTGGTTGCAATCCTATACCTATATACACAAATAGGCACCCTCCATTTCCCCACCCTAAAACTCCACACCCACATCCCACAACCCACCTTAACTAAATACTGATCCCCCCTTCTCCTAAACATCGCCCTCCTCATGGCCTTCATAGTAAAAGCCCCCCTTTATGGTCTCCACCTATGATTGCCCAAAGCCCACGTAGAAGCCCCAATCGCAGGATCAATACTACTTGCCGCCCTCCTCCTTAAGCTTGGCGGATATGGCATCATGCGCATCACCTGTTTAACAAGCCCCTCAACAAACAGCCTCCTTCACTACCCATTCATTACCCTTGCCCTGTGAGGGGCCCTAATAACCGGCTCAATTTGCCTGCGTCAGATCGATCTAAAATCGCTCATTGCCTACTCCTCCGTAAGCCACATAGGTCTGGTCATTGCTGCATGTATAATCCAAACCCATTGATCCTTTTCAGGGGCTATAATCCTTATAATCTCCCATGGCTTAACCTCCTCAATACTATTCTGCCTAGCCAATACAAACTACGAACGTACACATAGCCGTATCCTCCTACTAACTCGAGGACTACAACCACTTCTCCCCCTAATAGCCACCTGATGGCTGCTAGCCAACCTAACAAATATAGCCCTACCCCCCACCACAAACCTAATAGCAGAGCTAAGCATTATGGTCACACTGTTCAACTGATCCCCCCCAACAATCATCCTTACTGGAGCTGCTATCCTACTAACCGCCTCATACACACTGTCTATACTCACAACAACTCAACGAGGGGCCCTACCCCCCCACATCACAACACTTCAAAGTTCCACCACACGAGAACACCTGCTAATAACCCTACACCTCCTCCCTACACTCCTCCTAATCCTAAAACCTGAACTAATCTCCGGACCCCTTTCATGCAAGTATAGTTTAAACCAAACATTAGACTGTGACCCTAAAAATAGAAGTTAGACCCTTCTTACCTGCCGAGGGGAGGTTCAACCAACAAGAACTGCTAATTCTTGTATCTGAGTTTAAAGCCTCAGCCCCCTTACTTTTAAAGGATAATAGCAATCCACTGGTCTTAGGAACCACCCATCTTGGTGCAAATCCAAGTAAAAGTAGTGGAAATAGCCCTACTCCTCAACACCCTCACGCTGCTCACACTAACGACAATCCTTACACCCACACTTCTCCCCGCCCTCCTAAAAACCTACAAAAACTCCCCCCAAACCATTACCCTGACCATCAAGACCGCCTTCCTTATCAGCTTAGCACCAGCAATACTCTTCACATACTCAGGGCTAGAAAGCATCACCTCCTACTGAGAATGAAAATTCATCATAAATTTCAAAATTCCACTTAGCTTCAAGATAGATCAATATTCCCTCCTATTCTTTCCCGTTGCACTATTTGTAACATGGTCCATCCTACAATTCTCAACATACTACATAGCATCTGACCCGCACATTACAAAATTCTTCTCCTACCTAACAACATTCCTAATCGCGATACTTACACTAACCATCGCTAACAACATCTTCATGCTCTTCATTGGCTGAGAAGGCGTTGGCATTATATCCTTCCTACTCATCAGCTGATGACACGGACGGGCAGAGGCTAACACAGCAGCCCTGCAAGCTGTGCTCTATAATCGAATCGGAGATATCGGACTCATCCTAAGCATAGCATGACTCGCCTCCACCCTAAACTCCTGAGAGATACAACAAATATTCTCCCCCACAAAAACCCCAACACTCCCCCTTCTAGGTCTCATCCTGGCTGCCACAGGAAAATCAGCCCAATTCGGCCTCCACCCATGACTACCCGCTGCCATAGAAGGCCCTACCCCTGTCTCAGCCCTACTACACTCAAGCACAATAGTGGTCGCTGGAATCTTCCTACTAATCCGCACCCACCCCCTACTTACTAACAACAAAACCGCCCTCACACTATGTCTTTGCCTAGGCGCCACATCCACACTATTTGCTGCCACCTGTGCCCTCACACAAAATGACATCAAAAAAATTATTGCCTTTTCCACATCCAGCCAACTAGGACTAATAATAGTCACCATCGGGCTAAACCTCCCACAACTAGCCTTCCTACACATCTCAACCCATGCCTTCTTCAAGGCTATGCTATTCCTATGCTCAGGGTCAATCATCCACAGTCTAGGTGGAGAACAAGACATCCGAAAAATGGGCGGCTTACAAAAAATGCTTCCAACAACCACCTCCTGTCTAACAGTCGGAAACCTAGCATTAATAGGAACCCCCTTCCTAGCAGGATTCTTCTCAAAAGACCTCATCATCGAAAACCTAAACACCTCCTACCTAAATGCCTGAGCGCTGACCTTGACACTACTTGCCACAGCCTTCACCGCCACATACAGCCTACGAATAACCCTTCTAGTACAAACAAAATTCACCCGAATACCAACAATCACCCCAATGAATGAAAACAACCCACAAATTACTAACCCGATTACCCGCCTAGCCCTAGGAAGCATCATAGCTGGCCTACTAATCACATCATACATAACCCCAACACAAACCCCACCAATAACAATACCCCTACTAACAAAAACCACTGCCATCCTAGTAACAACCACAGGCATCATTCTTGCCCTAGAACTCACAACCACTACCCACACCCTAACCCAGCCCAAACAAAACCCCTACTCAAACTTCTCCTTAACGTTAGGATACTTTAACCCCCTAGCCCATCGACCAAGCTCTATGACTCTACTAAACTCAGGACAAAAAATTGCCAGCCACCTAATCGACCTATCCTGATATAAAAAAATAGGACCAGAAGGACTTGCCAGCCTACAGTCCATAGCAGCCAAAACCTCTACCACACTACACAAAGGACTAATCAAAGCCTACTTAGGATCATCCGCATTATCCATCCTAATCATTCTACTAATACTATAACCCAAAACCTAATGGCCCCCAACCTACGAAAACACCACCCCCTTCTAAAAATAGTAAACAACTCCCTAATCGACCTACCAACACCCTCAAACATTTCAGCATGATGAAACTTCGGATCCCTCTTAGGAATCTGCTTAACAACACAAATCCTAACCGGCCTACTCCTAGCTGCTCATTACACTGCAGACACCTCCCTAGCCTTCTCCTCTGTGGCTAATACATGTCGAAACGTACAATATGGCTGACTAATCCGAAACCTCCATGCAAATGGAGCCTCATTCTTCTTCATCTGTATCTATCTTCATATCGCTCGAGGCTTTTATTACGGTTCATACCTATACAAAGAAACCTGAAACACAGGTATCATCCTCTTACTCACCCTCATAGCCACAGCCTTTGTCGGTTATGTCCTACCATGAGGTCAAATATCCTTCTGAGGGGCCACAGTAATTACAAACCTATTCTCTGCCATCCCCTACATTGGTCATACTCTAGTAGAATGGGCTTGGGGCGGATTCTCCGTAGACAACCCCACCTTAACACGATTCTTCACCCTACACTTCCTCCTCCCATTCATAATCACCAGCCTAGTCCTCATCCACTTAACCTTCCTACACGAATCAGGATCAAACAACCCCCTAGGCATCCCCTCAAATTGTGACAAAATCCCATTCCACCCCTATTTCTCCCTAAAAGACCTGCTAGGATTCACAATCATACTATTTCTACTCACCACTCTCGCCCTATTCTCCCCTAACCTATTAGGAGACCCCGAAAACTTCACCCCAGCAAACCCCCTAGTAACCCCCCCACACATCAAACCAGAATGATACTTCCTCTTTGCATACGCAATCCTACGCTCAATCCCCAACAAACTAGGCGGTGTCCTAGCCCTAGCTGCCTCCGTACTAATCCTATTCTTAAGCCCCCTACTACATAAATCTAAACAGCGGGCTATAACCTTTCGTCCTATGTCCCAACTTCTATTCTGAACACTAGCTGCCAACTTATTCATCCTGACATGAATCGGAAGCCAACCAGTAGAACACCCCTTCATCATCATCGGACAATTAGCCTCATTAACCTACTTCACCATCATCCTAGTCCTACTTCCCACCATCTCCTTCCTAGAAAACAAAATCCTCAACTAAACTCTAATAGTTTACAAAAAACATTGGTCTTGTAAACCAAAAGACGAAGGCTGCCACTTCTTAGAGTTCATGTCAGAAAAAGAGGGCTTAAACCTCCATCACCAACTCCCAAAGCTGGCATTTTATATTAAACTATTCTCTGACCCTAAACTGCCCGAATGACCCCCCGAGATAGGCCCCGCACAAGCTCCAGCACAACAAACAAGGTCAACAATAGCCCCCAACCAGCCACCAAAAACACACCCACCCCACAAGAATAAAACAAAGCCACACCACTAAAATCCAACCGACCAAAGAGCACCCCAACACTATCAACAGTACCTACCTTAAACCCCCCACCCCACCCCCAAACAACAAGCCCCACACCAACAAGCACAAGCCCCAAAGCATAACCCACAGCATGCCAACCCCCCCAAACTTGAGGAAACGGATCAGCTGCCAACGAAACAGAGTACACAAAAACCACCAACATCCCACCTAAATATACCATAAAAAGCACCAGAGACACAAAAGAGGCCCCCAAGCTCACCAACCACCCACACCCCACAACAGACCCAAAAACCAGCCCGACAACCCCGTAGTGTGGAGAAGGATTAGACGCCACTAACAATGACGCCAAAACAAAACCAACCCCTAAAAACACCAGAAAATAGGTCATAGTGTTCTTACTTGGGCTTAGCCAAGACCTATGGCCTGAAAAACCATCGTTGTCTCCTCAACTACAAGAACCCCATACCCTTAAGGGTAGCCCCCCCTACCCCCCCACTGTCGTGGGCTGGTCTGCTTAGCCTATCCAGGCTATGTATATCGTACATTTAATAGTTGTACCCTATACATTATGTTAAGTTATTAAGGACTAGGTAATTCATGCTTTAATGACATATATGATACTATTGGACTAAATCCTGGTCCAGTTCGGTCCTATCACAAGGATTGGAAAACTTCATGGTCCATGATAAGCAAGCTTCATGGTCTCAGTCAAGGTATTGCTACCTTTCACCCTACTGGTGTAGTATACGGAAGTGCCCTAATACAAGAACTTCATGCCTTAGGTCATACCCTGGAACCTTTTAATTCCATAGCTTTAAGTATACGGAAGTGCTTTAGTACAAAGGACTTATCGGCCACCGCCCATAACTGGCCCGGGAACTTTCCTAGCCCGTAAGACTCGTTTCAGGGGCCCGGTTATTTATTAGTCTGACTACTCACGAGAGATCACCAATCCGGTGTAAGTAAGGTTCGGCGTTTCTAGCGTCAGGTCCATTCTTTCCCCCTACACCCTTACACTCCTTGCGCTTTTGCGCCTCTGGTTCCTCGGTCAGGCACATAACTTGGTTTATTTTTCTCACTTTGCCATCTGGCCATCTGGTTCGCTATTTGCGTACTCTCTCCCTCGTAATCGCGACATCCCSAGTGTTTCTTCTCTTTTGGTTCTCTTTTTTTGGGGTCACCTCACTCGACATTTCCAGTGCAATGGGTATACAATTGGTTGACATGGACATACAATCCATAGCGAGCCCTTTTTTGGCCTTCTAGAATAAATTAATGATACGGTTTCAGGTGTGGGTTCGTCTCATTTTCGCATTGATGCACTTGCTCCCCCATTCGGTTATGCTCACTTCACATCTCTTTCCTGCTATACCCATTAATTAACGGTTGTTGGACACTGTCTCTCATTTCTGGCATTCGGTTTGAATCTCATGGGTTACTTAATGCGACGGTTGGAGTATATTTCAGTTTCACCGTTACCCTGATGCACTTTGTTTTACACCTTATATCCCCGCAACCTCCTTAATATGAGGCTATTTGATCAATGGTCGCAGGACATAATTCTTCACTTTTCTTCCTCTTTTTAACACCTCCACTTAAATCCCAATTGTCTTTAAACAAAACAAGGGAAATTCCAAAAAACAAACCGCCACTCCAACAAGCTCTTACAAACACTTACAAACACTTACAAACAAACAAACTTCTTCACTCAATTTACGAATCATTACACTAAACATCACTTCGTTTAAAAACATCCACCTTTCTTCCACCCTACCTCCTCTGTCTCAACCACTTATACCCCAACTATCCCACTTAAAACACCCAATCCCTTCTTAAATTTTTACTGTTTACTTACTTAAATTTATCATCCTACTTAAACACATCTACCGCCCCCTCTCCAATACTCGTACCCCTACCCACCTGACAAACAATGAACAAACAAACCTT